TTAAAAATAAGCTAAATTAAAGCTTTTGGGTTCATACCCCAACTATAAAGATTATCCTTTTTTTTAAAAAAAATAAATTCAATAAAGTGCCTGATTAAAGGATTATTCTGATAGAGTAAATTAAGTAAATTTTTACCTTTATTATATTTTATAGAATTAAACTATATCTAATAGTATCAAAAACTATTGTGCCCCTTACACTAAAATATAAATAAAAAAATTTATAATTTTTTTATTATTCTATTAATTATTTTATATTTATTTAAACTCAAATAAAATATTTTTTTATTTTATATTATTTTTTAGAACTTTAATTTCAATTTCTTCAAATTCATGATTTGGATGTTGAATTGGCTTAGAAATTAATCTTTTAAGATTTATCCCCCTCATTTCTAATCCTTATAACATAATATCCTCAGAAGCTTCATTGAAATATTTTCTTACTCAATCTATTGCCTCAATTAATTTTTTATTTATTATTATTTTAAAAATAATTTTTTTTAAAAATTTTAATTATAATAATTTCATTTCAATTATAATTAATTCTTCATTATTAATAAAAATAGGATCAGTACCTTTTCATTTTTGATTTCCTAATATTGTTGAAGGCTTATCTTGATTAAATAATTTTATTTTAATAACCTGACAAAAAATTACCCCTATAATTTTATTATCTTATTATTATAATAATAATTTTATTAATATTATTATTGTTATTAATGTTATTATAGGAGCAATTGGAGGCTTTAATCAAACTTCATTACGTAAATTAATAGTATTTTCATCAATTAATAATTTAGGGTGAATAATAATAGCTTTAAAAATTAGAGAAAATTTATGAATATTTTATTTATTTATATATACTTTAATTATTAGTATAATATGTTTTTTATTTAATATATTAAATATATATTATATTAACCAATTATATAATTCTAATATAAATTATTCTATTAAAATTTTTTTTTTAATTAATTTTTTATCTTTAGGAGGATTACCTCCTTTTATTGGCTTTTTCCCTAAATGAATTATTATTAATTTTATAATAATAAATAATTTTATTATTATTTCTTTTATTATAATTATAATAAGATTAATTATATTATTTTTTTATATTCGAATTATTTATTCTACATTTTTATTTAATTATATTAAATTAAAATGAATAAAAATATTTATTAAAAATAAATTTATTAACATTATTAATTTTATTTCATTTATTTCTTTATCAGGTATAATTATTAGAACTTTTTTCTTTTATTAAGGTTTTAAGTTAATTAAACTAATAATCTTCAAAATTATATATAAAGAAATATTTCTTTAAGCCTTAATAAATTTCTTTATTCCTTAAAACTTGCAATTTTATATCATCATTATTGACTATAAAGCTTAATAAAAGAGAAAATTCTCATAAATAAATTTACAATTTATCGCTTATATTTCAGCCATTTTATTTTTTTTTTAGCGAAAATGACTTTTTTCTACAAATCATAAAGATATTGGAACTTTATATTTTATTTTTGGAATTTGATCTGGGATAGTGGGAACTTCTTTAAGATTATTAATTCGTGCTGAACTAGGAAATCCTGGATCTTTAATTGGAGATGATCAAATTTATAATACTATTGTAACTGGTCATGCTTTTATTATAATTTTTTTTATAGTTATACCTATTATAATTGGAGGATTTGGAAATTGATTAGTTCCTTTAATATTAGGAGCCCCAGATATAGCTTTCCCTCGAATAAATAATATAAGATTTTGATTATTACCCCCATCACTTACTTTATTAATCTCTAGAAGAATTGTCGAAAATGGAGCAGGAACAGGATGAACAGTTTACCCCCCTTTATCATCTAATATTGCACATAGAGGTAGTTCAGTAGATTTAGCTATTTTTTCCTTACATTTAGCAGGTATTTCTTCAATTTTAGGGGCAATTAATTTTATTACCACTATTATTAACATAAAATTAAATGGTTTATCATTTGATCAAATACCTTTATTTGTTTGAGCTGTTGGAATCACAGCACTTCTTTTATTACTTTCTCTACCTGTATTAGCAGGAGCTATTACTATACTTTTAACTGATCGAAATTTAAATACTTCATTTTTCGATCCCGCTGGAGGAGGAGATCCTATTCTTTACCAACATTTATTTTGATTTTTTGGTCACCCTGAAGTATATATTTTAATTTTACCTGGTTTTGGAATAATTTCCCATATTATTTCACAAGAAAGAGGAAAAAAAGAAACATTTGGTTGTTTAGGAATAATTTATGCTATAATAGCAATCGGTTTACTAGGGTTTGTTGTTTGAGCTCATCATATATTTACAGTAGGTATAGATATTGATACACGAGCTTATTTTACATCAGCAACTATAATTATTGCTGTTCCAACTGGAATTAAAATTTTTAGTTGATTAGCAACTCTTCATGGAACTCAAATTAACTATAGACCCTCAATATTATGAAGATTAGGATTTGTTTTTTTATTTACAGTAGGGGGATTAACAGGAGTAATCTTAGCTAATTCATCTATTGATGTAAGTTTACATGATACTTATTATGTAGTGGCTCATTTTCATTATGTTTTATCTATAGGGGCTGTATTTGCAATTTTAGGGGGATTTATTCATTGATATCCTTTATTTACTGGATTATCTTTAAATCCTTTTTTATTAAAAATTCAATTTTTTTCAATATTTATTGGAGTAAATTTAACATTTTTCCCACAACATTTTTTAGGTTTAGCAGGAATACCTCGACGATATTCTGATTATCCTGATGCTTATATTTCCTGAAATATTATTTCATCCTTAGGTTCATATATTTCATTATTAGCAATTATATTAATTATTATTATTATTTGAGAATCTATAATTAATCAACGTATTGTACTTTTTTCTTTAAATTTATCTTCATCTATTGAATGATTCCAAAATCTTCCACCAGCAGAACATTCTTATAATGAACTTCCTATTTTAAGAAACTTCTAATATGGCAGATTATATGTAATGGATTTAAACCCCATTTATAAAGGAACTATCCTTTTTTTAGAAATTGCAACTTGATCTAATTTTAATTTTCAAAATAGTGCATCTCCTTTAATAGAACAAATCATTTTTTTTCATGATCATACTTTAATTATTTTAATTATAATTACTATATTAGTGGGTTATTTAATATTTAATTTATTTTTTAATAAATTTATTAATCGATTTTTATTAGAAGGACAAATAATTGAATTAATTTGAACTATTCTTCCTGCTATTACTTTAATTTTTATTGCACTTCCATCCCTTCGTTTATTATATTTATTAGATGAATTAAATAACCCATTAATTACCTTAAAATCTATTGGTCATCAATGATATTGAAGTTATGAATATTCAGATTTCAAGAATATTGAATTTGATTCATATATAATCCCTATTAATGATATATTTTCTAATAATTTTCGTTTATTAGATGTGGATAATCGTATTATTTTACCAATAAATAACCAAATTCGTATTATAGTTACTGCTACAGATGTTATTCATTCTTGGACTGTTCCTTCTTTAGGTGTAAAGGTAGATGCTAATCCTGGTCGATTAAATCAGACTAATTTTTTTATTAACCGGCCAGGTTTATTTTTTGGTCAATGTTCAGAAATTTGTGGGGCTAATCATAGTTTTATACCTATTGTTATTGAAAGTATTTCAATTAAAAACTTTATTAATTGAATTAATAATTATTCTTCATTAGATGACTGAAAGCAAGTATTGGTCTCTTAAACCACTTTATAGTAAATTAGCAATTACTTCTAATGAAAGAATTAGTTAATCAATAACGTAAATATGTCAAATTTAAATTATTACATAAGTAATATTCTTTTATTCCTCAAATGATACCTATTAATTGAATAATTTCTTTTTTTTTTTTTATTGGTATTTTTATTTTATTTAATATTATAAATTATTATATTTTTAACATACAAATAAAAAATAATACTCATAAAAATAAAATAATACAAAAAAACTTTAACTGAAAATGATAACAAATTTATTTTCTATTTTTGATCCTTCTACTAATTTATTTAATTTACCTTTAAATTGATTAAGAACTTTTATCGGTTTAATATTTATTCCTTATTCTTTTTGATTTATACCTAATCGACATTATATTTTTTGAAATTTTATTCTTAATAAACTTTATAATGAATTTAAAACTTTATTAGGAAATAATATTAATTCAAGTAGATCCACTTTTATTTTTATTTCAATATTTTCTTTTATTTTATTTAATAATTTTTTAGGGTTATTTCCTTATATTTTTACAAGTACTAGACATTTAACATTATCATTATCATTATCTCTTCCTTTATGGTTAAGATTTATATTTTTTGGTTGAATTAATAATACACAACATATATTTACTCATATAATTCCTCAAGGAACTCCTTCTATTTTAATACCATTTATAGTATTAATTGAAACTATTAGTAATATTATCCGGCCCGGAACCTTAGCAGTTCGATTAACTGCTAATATAATTGCAGGTCATTTATTAATAACATTATTAAGAAATACAGGCTTTAATTTCCCTTCTTATTTACTTTTTATTTTAATCTTAATTCAAATTCTTTTATTAACTTTAGAATCAGCAGTAGCTATTATTCAATCATATGTAATTGCTATTTTAAGAACTTTATATTCTAGAGAAGTTAATTAATGAAAATATCACATAATCATCCATTTCATTTAGTAGATTATAGACCTTGACCATTAACAGGAGCAATTGGGGTAATGACTTTAGTAACAGGAATAATTAAATGATTTCATAATTTTAATATAAATTTATTAATTTTAGGTTATTTTATTATTATTTTAACAATATATCAATGATGACGAGATATTTGCCGAGAGGGAACATTACAAGGTAAACATACTATTTTAGTTACTAAAGGTTTACGGTGAGGGATAATTTTATTTATTATTTCAGAAGTATTTTTTTTTTTATCTTTTTTTTGAGCATTTTTTCATAGTAGTTTATCTCCAAATATTGAAATTGGTGCTATATGACCTCCAATAAGTATTATCCCATTTAATCCTTTTCAAATTCCTCTTTTAAATACTATTATTTTAATTACATCAGGTGTAACAGTTACTTGAGCTCATCATGCATTAATAGAAAATAATTTTTCACAAACTACCCAGGGTTTATTTTTAACAGTAATTTTAGGTATTTACTTCACTATTTTACAAGCTTATGAATATATTGAAGCCCCTTTTACTATTGCGGACAGAATTTATGGTTCAACTTTTTTTATAGCAACAGGATTCCATGGACTTCATGTTATTATTGGAACAATTTTCTTATCAATCTGTTTAATACGTCATATAAAAAACCATTTTTCTTCTAATCATCATTTTGGATTTGAAGCTGCTGCTTGATATTGACATTTTGTAGATGTAGTTTGATTATTTCTTTATATTTCTATTTATTGATGAGGTAATTAATTATTTATATAATATATTTAGTATATTTGATTTCCAATCAAAAAGTTTAATTTATTTTAATATAAATAATTATATTAATATTTTATTTAACTTTTATTATTATTATTATTTCAAATATTATAATATTTTTATCTATTATTTTATCTAAAAAATCTTTTATTGATCGAGAAAAATGTTCTCCATTTGAATGTGGGTTCGACCCTAAATCATCAGCACGAATTCCTTTTTCTTTGCATTTTTTTTTAATTACTGTTATTTTTTTAATTTTTGATGTAGAAATTGCTTTAATTTTTCCTATTATTCCAATTTTTAAAATAGTTAATTTTTTTATTTGATTTAAAATTAGTTTTTTTTTTATTAGAATTCTTTTATTAGGATTATATCATGAATGAAACCAAAATATACTTAATTGAACAAATTAGGATTTTAGTTTATTTTAAAACATTTGATTTGCACTCAAAAAATATTATATATTTAATATATCTTAAAATAAGAAGCAATTTTGCATTTAATTTCGACTTAAAAGATTAGGGATATTTCCCCTTATTTAATTAATTGAAACCAAATAGAGGTATATCACTGTTAATGATAAAATTGAATATTTAATTCCAATTAATGAAATATAAGGTTTAAAATTAAGCCGCTAACTTAATTTTTAGTGGTTTAACTCCATTAATATTTCTATTTATATAGTTTATTTAAAACATTACATTTTCATTGTAAAAATAAAAAAATTTTTTTTTATAAATATTTAAAAATTAAAATAATCTCCTTAATATCTTCAATATTACACTCTTAATATAAGCTATTTAAATACACTAATAAAATAAATAATAAAACTATCATTCATATAATAAATCTAAATAAATAAATTTTAAAATTATTTATTTGAAAAAAATTATAAAAAATAGAATAATTCTTTAAAATTATATATATTCCTTGTCCTCTATATATTTCTCTTCAACCTATATCAATATTTTTTAATAAATTTTGACCTATTTTTAAAAAATAATAATTTAACCCATAAGTTGATAAATTAGGTATAAATCATATTACACATAAAAAATTTCTTAAATTATAAGTTATTAAAAACTTATTAATCGAATAAATTTCTATTTTTCTCACTATATAACCTAATAACATACCAATAATAACTACATAAATAACTATTATTTTTATATTAATTGGTAAATAAATTATATAAGGGTCATAAAAAATTATCCATATTAAAAAAGACCCTCTTATTAAACTTATAAACAATAAAATAAATATACTTTTTAATATTACATAATCTTCCTCATATAAATTATAAATAGATATTAAATTATAATCATTAACTATTAAATATATAATTAATCGAATAGTATAAAATATAGTTAATCCCGTAGAAATATAATATAATATATATATATATATATTTAAATTTCTTATAGAAACTAATTCTAATAATAAATCCTTAGAGTAAAACCCAGCTAAAAAAGGAATTCCACATAAAGCTAAATTAGAAATATTCATACATAATGAAGTTAAAGGAATATAATTTCTAATCCCCCCTATAAAACGAATATCTTGTATATCATTTATTATGTGAATAATAACTCCTGCACATATAAATAATAAAGCTTTAAATATAGCATGAGTTAATAAATGAAAAAAAGCTAAATCAGGTATTCCTATACTTAAAATTCTTATTATTAATCCTAATTGTCTTAAAGTTGATAAAGCAATAATTTTTTTTAAATCAAATTCATAATTAGCAGAAATTCCTGCTATAAATATTGTTAATCCAGATAATAATAATAAAATTTTTAAAAAAAATATATTTTCTAATAATATATTAAATCGAATTAATAAATATACCCCTGCAGTTACTAATGTTGAAGAATGAACTAAAGCAGAAACAGGGGTAGGAGCAGCTATGGCTGCTGGTAATCAAGATCTAAAAGGAATTTGAGCTCTTTTAGTTATAGCAGCAATAATAATTATAACACCAATAATTATTATTTGATAATCATTATTTATTAATTCTAAATAAAAAATATAATTTCAACTCCCATAATTTAATATTCATGAAATAACTATTAAAATAAAAACATCACCAATTCGATTAGATAAAGCAGTTAATATTCCAGCATTATAAGATTTAATATTTTGATAATAAATAACTAAACAATATGAAACTAAACCTAATCCATCTCAACCTAATAAAATTCTAATAATATTTGGTCTAATAATTAATAAAATTATTGAAAATACAAATAATAATACTAAAATAATAAATCGATTCAAGTTTAACTCTGATCTTATATATCTTTTTCTATAATAAATTACTACAGAAGAAATCAATAATACAAATATCATAAATAATAATGATATTCAATCTAATAAAACTGATATTATAATTCTAATAGAATTAAAAGAAATTAATTCCCACTCTAAAAAAATAACCATATTATTTATAATAAAATAAATTATTATTATAAATCTAATAATTATAAATAAAAATAAAAAGAAAAAACTAATAAAACAAATTGAATATTTTTTATAAATAACCTAAAATGAATATTCATATATTTGACCCCACAAATCAATATTTTTATTTAAATTATTTAAGTAAAATCAAATTATAACATAATCAATTTTTATAATTAATAAATTTAAAGGTAATCAATGTAAAATTAATAATAAATATTCCCGAGATAAACCAGTATAAAATCTATATATTCCTAAATAATATTTTCCATGTTGAATATATGAATATAAATATAATCTATAACCTGCTCTAAAAAAAGAAATTATTACTAATATAATTATAGTTATTCACGATCAAGCAATTACTCTATTAATTAATCTAATTTCACCTATTAAATTTAAAGAAGGAGGTGCAGCTATATTAGAAGATATTAATAAAAATCATCATAATCTTATTGAAGGTATAAAATTTATTATTCCTTTATTAATATATATACTTCGACTATGTAATCGCTCATAATTAATATTAGCTAAACAAAATATACCTGAAGAACATAATCCATGACCAATCATTAAAATATAAGAGCCAACATAACCTCAATAATTTATAGTTATAATACCACTAATTACTATTCTTATATGTGCTACTGAAGAATATGCAATTAAAGATTTAATATCTACTTGACAAAAACATTTTAATCTAATAAAAAACCCCCCTACTAATCTAATCACAACCCATAAAAAATTTAATTTCACTCCAATTTTTTCTATTATTATAAAAACTCGTAATAAACCATAACCTCCTAATTTTAATATAATACCAGCTAAAATTATAGAACCTGAAACTGGAGCCTCAACATGAGCTTTAGGTAATCATAAATGAACAAAATACATTGGTATTTTTACTAAAAAAGCCATAATCATTGATAAATATAATAAATATGAATTAAAACTAATAAATTTTATAAAATAAATAACTATTCTATTTATTTCATTAAAAGTGTAAAAAATACCTATTAATAAAGGTAAAGAAGCAAATAAAGTATAAAATAATAAATATATTCCAGCTTGAATTCGTTCAGGTTGATAACCTCACCCAATAATTAATATTAATGTAGGAATTAATCTTCCTTCAAAAAATAAATAAAATATAAATAAATTCATAATAGAGAATGTTAAAAATAATATAATTAATAAAAATATCAAATTAAATAAAAAAAACTCTACATAATAATTAATTTTTAATAAATTTTCTCTTGCTATTACTATTAAAATACAAATTCAAATTCTCAATATAATTAAACCAAAAGATAAAATATCACATGAAATTATATAACTTAAATTACAAAAATTTATAACTCTAATATTAACATTCATAAACATAAATATCAATATAAATAATATTATTTGAACCAGTCAAAATATTTTTTTTTTAAAACATAATGGAATTATAAAAATTATCATAAATAAAAATTTTATCATATAATTTATAATAAATTAAATCTTTGAAAATAATCATTCCCATGAGTTCGAATCATTCTCACTAAAATAGATAACCCTAAAGCACCTTCACACACTGAAAAAACTAAAAATACTATTAATATATATATATTATTTTGAATAAAATTTATATATATTAATAATAAAAAAAAAATTCTTAAAACAATAAATTCTAATCTTAATAAAACAATTAATAAATGTTTTCGTTTTGAAACAAAAATTAAATTACCTACTAAATATATAATAAAAATACAAATTCACACTTCAACTACTATCATTAGTTTTTATAGTTTAAAAAAAACATTGGTCTTGTAAATCAAAATTAAGAAATTTCTTTAAAAACTTCAAAGAAAAAGATATTTCTTTATCAATAATCTCCAAAATTATTATTTTTATAAACTATTCTTTGATATAATAAAAATATTTTTTTCATTAAATTTAATTATATTATCATTAATTATATTTTTTCTTAATCACCCATTAACTATAGGATTAATAATTTTATTACAAACTATTTTATTATGTTTAATTTCTGGGATATTAATTAATACTTACTGATTTTCTTATATTCTTTTTTTAACATTTTTAGGGGGATTATTAGTACTGTTTATTTATGTATCAAGAATTGCATCTAATGAAATATTTAAAATATCTTTAAATTTAAAAATTTTTTTTTTTATTGGTATTTTTATTTTATTTTCATATATTTATTATTTTTATTTTAAAATTACAAATTATAATTTTAATTTAGAGATAAATAATTTATTTAATTTTCATATATTTATTAATACCGAAAATAATATTAATTTATCAAAAATATATAATAATCAAACTTATAAATTAATAATTATAATAGTAATTTATCTTTTTATTACACTTATTGCTGTTGTAAAAATTACTAATATTTTCTTCGGTCCTCTACGACCTTCAAATTAAATTTTACTAATGATAAAAAAATTTATCCCTTTACGAAAAATACACCCTATTATTAAAATTATTAATGGAGCTTTAATTGATCTACCTTCCCCCTCAAACATCTCATCCTGATGAAATTTTGGTTCATTATTAGGATTATGTTTAATTATTCAAATTATTACCGGATTATTTTTAACAATATATTATACTGCCAATATTGAATTAGCTTTCTACAGAGTAAATTACATTTGTCGAAATGTTAATTATGGTTGATTAATCCGAACTTTACATGCTAATGGCGCATCATTTTTTTTTATTTGTATTTATATTCATATTGGACGAGGAATTTATTATGAATCCTTTAATTTTAAATATGTATGAATAATTGGAGTGATAATTCTTTTACTTTTAATAGCAACAGCATTTATAGGTTATGTTTTACCTTGAGGACAAATGTCTTTTTGAGGGGCAACAGTTATTACTAATTTATTCTCCGCTTTTCCTTATATTGGTACAACATTCGTAAATTGAATTTGAGGGGGATTTGCAGTAGACAATGCAACCTTAACTCGTTTTTATACTTTTCACTTTATTTTACCTTTTATTATTTTAATAATAACTATAATCCATTTAATATTTTTACATGTTACAGGATCTAATAATCCTTTGGGAATTAATAGTAATTTAGATAAAATTCCTTTTCATCCTTATTTTACAATTAAAGATCTAATTGGATTTATCGTATTATTAATATTATTAATTATTTTAACATTAACTAATCCATATTTATTAGGAGATCCTGATAATTTTATCCCAGCTAATCCTCTTGTTACACCAGTACATATTCAACCTGAATGATATTTCTTATTTGCTTATGCTATCTTACGATCTATCCCAAATAAATTAGGGGGTGTAATTGCTTTATTCTTATCTGTACTTATTTTATTTATTTTACCATTAACTTTTAATAAAAAAATTCAAGGTATTCAATTCTATCCTGTTAATCAAATTATTTTCTGATCATTTGTAACTATTGTAATTTTATTAACGTGAATTGGGGCTCGTCCTGTAGAAGACCAATATATTATTACAGGACAAATTTTAACTATTTTATATTTTTCTTATTTTATTATTAACCCTATAATTAGAAAAATATGAGACAATTTAATCTTTAATTAATTAATGAGCTTGTAATTTAAGCATTTGTTTTGAAAACTTAAGAAAGAATTATTATTCTATTAATTTATACTAAATATAATTTATTATATTAAAATAATTTTCATTCCTATAAATACTATTAAAAAATTTAAAGAAATAGGTAAATAACTTTTTCAAGCTAAATATATTAACTTATCATAACGATAACGAGGTAATGTTCCACGCACTCAAATAAATAAAAAAGAAATTAACCCTAATTTTATATAAAAAAATAATCTCAAATTATAACCCCCTATAAAAATTAAAACATATATTAATCTTATAAATAAAATTCTTGAATATTCTGCTAAAAAAATTAACGCAAATCCCCCTCTTCTATATTCAATATTAAACCCAGAAACTAATTCTCTCTCTCCTTCAGCAAAATCAAAAGGTGTACGGTTAGTTTCTGCTAATATTGAAGAAAATAATCTTAATCTTAAAGGATATATTAAAAATATAAACCAAATTAAATTTTGATAATATATTAAATCAATTAAATTAAATCTTATAATTATAATAATTCTAGATATTAAAATTAATGCCAATCTAACTTCATAAGAAATAGTTTGAGCAACTGCCCGTAACCCCCCTAATAAAGAATAATTAGAATTTGAAGATCAACCAGCAACTATAACTGTATATACACCTATTCTTGTACAACATAAAAAAAACAAAATACCTAAATTAAAATTAACTAAATTAAAATAATAAGGAATAATAATTCAAATTATTAAAGACAAAATAAAACCAATTACTGGAGAAAAATAATAAGATAAATAATTTGAATATAAAGGATAAGTTTGTTCTTTAGTAAATAATTTAATAGCATCAGAAAAAGGTTGTAAAATTCCTATTATACCAACTTTATTGGGCCCTTTTCGAATTTGAATATAACCTAATAATTTTCGTTCTAATAAAGTTAAAAATGCCACACCAATTAAAACACCTAAAATCAAAATAATATAACCAATAAAAACCATCAATAAATCATTTATTATAATTACTATATATATAATAAATTATATATTAATGATTTCTAAAACCATTACATTTTTCTGCCAAAATAGTTAAATATAAATTACTAATATTCATTATTAAAAATTTAATTTAAATATTTGATCCTTTCGTACTAAAATATTTTATTTTTTTAAAGATAGAAACCAACCTGGCTTACACCGGTTTGAACTCAGATCATGTAAGATTTTAATGATCGAACAGATCAAAATTTTAAACTTTTGCATTTAAATTTTATCTTAATCCAACATCGAGGTCGCAAACTTTTTTTTTTATATGAACTAAAAAAAAAAATTACGCTGTTATCCCTAAGGTAATTTTTTCTTATAATCAAAAATTCTGGATCATATATTCACTTATTAATGTTAATTTTTAAAAAAAGTTAATTATATTTTTCTATCACCCCAATAAAATAAATTAATTAATTTTAATTTATAAAATTAATAAACAATTAAATTTAATATATTTATAAAACTCTATAGGGTCTTCTCGTCTTTTAAAATTATTTTAACTTTTTAATTAAAAAATTAAATTCTACCTATTATTTTAAAGACAGTTTATATTTCATTCAATCTTTCATACAAGTCACCAATTAAGAGACTAATGATTATGCTACCTTTGTACAGTCAAATTACTGCAGCCCTTTAATATTTTATCAGTGGGCAGATTAGACTTTAAATTATTAATCAAAAAGACATGTTTTTGATAAACAAGTGAATATAAATTTTTGCCGAATTCCTTTATAATAATTTTAAAAAAATTAAATTTATTTATTTTACATATAAATTGTAGTATATACTAATTTTATCATTATTACTAAATTATTATTATTATTAATTATATTTTTATAAAAAATTAAATTTAACTTTTTAAATTTTTATATTAATGAAATTATTTATAAAAAAATAAAATTTTTAAACAATATAAATTTTAAAAAATTCAAATATTTTATTATTTATATTATAATTTTTTATTTTAAAGCTTATCCCTTAAAATATTATATATTAATTTTAAAAAATTAATTAATTAATTTTTTAATAAATTAATTATAAAATTAAATTTTTTTCTAAAAAAACTAGATATATTTAAAAACGATTAACATTTCATTTCAAATTAACTATTTAAAATATTTTTACCATAATAACTTTATTAATTAATTAACTCTTTCAAATTCGAGAATATTATTACACATAATTTTTTTTTTAATAAACTCTGATACACAAGATACAACAAATTAAATTTACTTTTATTAAAATTAATTTTCATTTTTATTTCAAATTTCTTACACAATACTAATTTACTATAAAATTATTAATTTTTTCTATTAAAAATACTTTAACCCCCATTTATATATTTTTAATTTAAAAATTTTTTTAATATTTATATTTTAATTAATTTATAATTTTCAAATTAATTGATTAATTCAATATCATTTCAATGTAAATGAAATACTTATTTCAAGATCTAATTTGTTCTTTCTAGAAACACTTTCCAGTACCTCTACTTTGTTACGACTTATTTCAACTTATTTATGAAAGCGACGGGCAATATGTACATATTTTAATTTTTAATCATTTTATTAAATTAAACAAAATTACATTTAAATCCACTTTCAATTAATTATTACAAATTAATATTCATATAAATAAATTTATTGTAATCCATTATATTCTTAATTATAATCTGCATCTTGATCTGATTTAATTTTTATTTTTAATTCTAAAATATTATTATTATTTAAAAATATTTTTTTAACAACGATATACAAAATAATTAATTAAGTAAATTTATTCGTGGATTATCAATTAATAAACAGATTCCTCTAAATGAACTAAAATACCGCCAAATTATTTAAGTTTCAATAAATAATTATTTACTATTTTAGTATTTTAAATTTAATTTTTAATAATAGGGTATCTAATCCTAGTTTTTTTAAAAAATTTATTAATAACATAAATTTTTCATAAATTTTTATTAAATTAAAATTTCACTTAATAATTTAATATTTTATTTAAATACATGTATATATACTATTTATTAATTACTAATATAATTTAATTTAAATTTTGTTTAACCGCAACTGCTGGCACAAAATTAGTTTTTAATTTATATATTACTAAATCTTAATTTCTTAAACAATTTAATATTAATTACTACTACAATAATAAAATAATTATTATTTAAATAATTATTAATTTATACTACAATTTATATGTAAAATAAATAAATAATAAATTTATAAACTATAAAAATTTTTTATTATTATAATCATAAAAATATATATAGATTTTTTTTTTTTTTTTTTATATTAAAATATTTAATATAAATTATTAAATTTTAAATGATTTCTTTTTCTTTCTTTTCATAATATTAATATAAAAATTAAATTCAATATTATCGATCTATATTCATTTAAATAATAATAAATTAATATAATAATATAAATTTAAAAAGAAATTAATAAATTAATATAAATATTAATTTATTAAATATTTAATATATATATATATATATATATATAAACCGTTTCTAATAATTTTTATATAAAATAAA